AATCGCACAAAAAAGAATAACCGGAGATATTATGTGATTAGTTGGTATTCAAAATCTAAAATTTAAGTATACAAGCCGAAAAAGAGATGGTTGAATCAAAATAATTCCTTTTAAAGTTGTATTTCTTTCAGAGGGCAATATGAATATGAATGTTCTATTATGTTCCATCAACACATTAAAAAGATTATACGATATATCGGCTGTGGAAGTAGGCCAACATTTCTATTGGGAAATAGGGGGTTTCCAAGTCCATGCCCAAGTACTTATTACTTCTTGGGTTGTAATTGCTATTTTATTAGTTTCAGCCATTCTAGCTGTTCGAAATCCACAAACCATTCCTACTGACGGTCAGAATTTCTTTGAATATGTCCTTGAATTCATTCGAGACGTGAGCAAAACTCAGATTGGAGAAGAATATGGTCCTTGGGTTCCCTTTATTGGAACTATGTTTCTATTTATTTTTGTTTCTAATTGGGCAGGGGCTCTTTTGCCTTGGAAAATAATACAGTTACCTCATGGTGAATTAGCTGCACCCACAAATGATATAAATACTACTGTTGCATTAGCTTTACTTACGTCGGTAGCATATTTCTATGCGGGTCTTTCAAAAAAAGGATTAGGTTATTTTGGTAAATACATCCAACCAACCCCAATCCTTTTACCAATTAACATCTTAGAAGATTTCACAAAACCCTTATCGCTTAGTTTTCGACTTTTCGGAAATATATTAGCTGATGAATTAGTAGTTGTTGTTCTTCTTTCTTTAGTACCTTTAGTGGTTCCTATACCTGTCATGTTCCTTGGATTATTTACAAGCGGTATTCAAGCTCTTATTTTTGCAACTTTAGCTGCGGCTTATATAGGTGAATCCATGGAAGGCCATCATTGACTAGTTTTCGAAATAGTCTTTGTTTTTAGCTTAGCTTGCCGCAATGTATGTGTGGTTCAAAATAATCCACTTAAGGGAACGGAACAAAAATATAGAAAGAATCTTATAAAATTCTAAAAAAAGTTATCCAAAATAAGAAAGATGCAAATAAGGTCTAAATAAAATAAGTATACGATTTTGTCTAAAAGTCAAAAGGATTACCAGGGAATTGTAAAAAAAAAAATAGGAAAGAGATCCATCTAAAAGATCTTTTTCCTATTTTTCCTAAATCTTTCTTTGACCAATTTCTAATTATCTCCAATGAATATTCTTTTTTTATTGTTATTGTTTTGGATTTGGCTTGTTTTGTTGTATTTTGTTTTGTTCATTCAATTAGAACATTAAATATTAGATTATATATATACATAATACATATTAGTAATAAAATTGATTAAATATTAAATTAAGATTCTATATTATTGAATATATATCTATATTATTGAATATAGAAATATATATCTTAAAATATATATCTTAATTAACAAAAAGAAATAGATACAAAAAAAATCAAAATATATAAAATATATATATAGTATACATTAAATATATGTATAATATGTATATTAGGAGTCATAATTTGAATAAGAATTCGTATGGTATCTCCGTTTACGACGTGTGATTAAAAAGATGTTATATAGAACGGATTCTCCTTTCATTCATTCAATTCAACGATTGACCAATAAATATATTGGAAATAGAAATACGAAAATCAAATTACATGAACTTAGATCACTCAAATGCTGATATTTCTATGCAATAATTAGGGTAGGAGTGGGGGGGCTCAAACTAGGTGTATAGAATCTAATCGCTATAAGACAGCTCTTTGTTTTGTGGATGTTTCAAAAAAGATTATCGAATCCAATTGAATCTAAGACACGAATAATAGGTTTACGTTATGTAAAAAACACATGTACATGTATATGTGATATTAGATATTAACTAGTTATATATGAACTAAACATATATCTAAATTTGCCCTGCTACTGTAAATTTAGATATAGATAGGGATTCAAAAATAGAAGTCCTTCCGTTTTATCTAGAATTGTGAATTGAATCTTGAATGAATAAAGAGATTCAATCAAGAAAAAGACCGAAGAATTCCAAGAAAGGTTTGGAAATGGAAAGTAAGATAAGAACAAAAGTTGTAGGGCTTCACAAAAACTACGTGGATAGAAACTAAAAACGAAATATCGAAGTCTTTTTGATAGTTCGAAAAATATTATTATAGTTCCATAAATACTCTTTTTTTTTTTTTCAATTCGGAATTCTTAATTATTTCGACTGGATAAATCTTAGTGATGGAATAATTAAGTCATAATTTGTTGGTTGATTGTATCATTAACTATTTTTTTTCTTTTCTTTATTTTGGATGCGAGGAACTTATCATGAATCCACTGATTTCTGCCGCTTCGGTTATTGCTGCTGGGTTGGCCGTCGGGCTTTCTTCTATTGGACCTGGGGTTGGTCAAGGTACTGCTGCAGGTCAAGCTGTAGAAGGGATCGCGAGACAACCCGAGGCAGAGGGAAAAATACGGGGTACTTTATTGCTTAGTCTGGCTTTTATGGAAGCTT